AAGTTTCTTGAATATTTTTTTTTTAACTTCGAATTGTGTCCCCATGAAAAGAATGTTTAAAAAATCACCTAATCGTTCGAATCTTTGTTGCGAAGTCTATAAATTATACGTCCTCTGGTTGAATCATAACGACTTACTTCAATTTTTACTCTATCTCCTGGTAGTATCCGTATAAAACTGCGCCGGATCCTCCCTGAAGCATAACCTAGAATTAGATCTTCATTATCTAAACGGACCCGGAACATACCGTTGGGAAGTGATTCAGTAATTAAACCTTCATGAATCAATTTTTGTTCTTTCATTCCAGGTAACCCCCTTGAAGTATCAACTAATGAAGGAAGAGGTATATAACTCACTTTTCCTCTCTATTTCACAAATGGGAAGTTAGAGATAAAATTAGGATACCAGAGGAGGAGGATCACCATATATAACACAAAATTTCTCCTCCAATTCTTTCTAGTCGAGCTTCTCGATCTGTCATTATACCTCGAGAAGTAGAAAGAATTACAATTCCCATTCCACCTAAAATCTTAGGAATTCGTTGATAGTTGGAATAAATTCGTAAACCGGGTCGGCTGATACACTTTAAAACGGTTCTATATATTCCTTTCCTAGTCTTTCTATGTCGCAGGGTTGAAACCAAGAAATATTTGTTATTTTCCTGATGTTTCCGAACATTTTCAATAAAACCTTCTCGTAGAAGTATTTTAACAATGTTTTCGGTGATATTAGTAGATGCTATTCGAACCGTTCCTTTTTTATTCATGTCAGCATTTCTTATAGAAGTTATTATATCGGCAATAGTGTCCCTACCCATAACGGACTATAATTTTTTGTGCCTCCTAATTTTGATATAATCAACATGTTTCCTTTTTTCTTTTTTCTTTGTTTTTTTTTTTTTGAATTATGAAATTTTAAAAAGTATATGCGTGAGACACAATCTATTAATTTGATCTATTTCAGATAGCCTACTATATCATAGTGTCATCTACTAGTATTTATAATACCTCGGGAGCTAATGAAACTATTTTAGTAAAATTCAACTGTCTCAATTCCCGAGCGATCGCACCAAAAACTCGAGTTCCTTTTGGATTTCCTTCTTGATCAATGACGACCGCTGCATTGTCATCATATCGTATTATCATACCGTTGTCACGTTTGAGTTCTTTACATGTACGTACAATTACAGCTCTAATGACTTCTGATCTTTCTAGAGGCATATTTGGCACTGCTTCTTTGATTACAGCAACAATAACGTCACCAATATGAGCATATCGGTGATTACCAGCTCCTATGATTCGAATACACATCAATTCTCGAGCTCCGCTGTTATCCGCTACATTCAAAAGGGTCTGAGGTTGAATCATATATTTTTTATTTGAATCTGTTATTTCAATGCAAAGGATGAAGGAAAAAAAGAAATATTGTCCGTCCAGAAAAAAATAAACCTGCGGTTGTTTTTTCATCCTCAATATCCCTTTTGTTTAGTTCTACATCCCTATCGTGAAATAACAAATTGAGTTCGTATAGGCATTTTGCACGCAGCTATTGAAATAGCTGCTCTGGCTACAGTTTCTGATACTCCGCCCATTTCATAAAGTATTCGACCCGGTTTAACAACAGATACCCAATATTCGGGGGATCCCTTTCCCGAACCCATACGTGTTTCGGTAGGTCTTACTGTAACAGGTTTGTCGGGAAATATACGTACCCATATTTTTCCACCACGACGCGCATATCGTGTCATTGCTCTCCGCCCCGCTTCTATCTGTCTAGCTGTGATCCAAGCGGGTTCAAGTGCCTGAAGAGCGTATCCGCCGAAACAAATATGATTGCCTCGACAAGATATTCCCTTCATTCTTCCTCTATGTTGTTTACGAAATCTGGTTCTTTTGGGGTTATAGTTGATGGTTGTTTCTTAATTCCATCTCTATTGCAGAACCGGACATGAGAGTTTCTTCTCATCCAGCTCCTCGCGAATGAAACGATTCAATAATATTACAGATACACATGTATTATTATAATAATAATATTTATTATTATTTATTATAATAATATAATATAAGTAATTATGAGTTAATAATATAAGTATATATAAGTTGAGTTAATAATATAAGTATATATAAGTAATGAATGGCATTTATTGATATTTAATTGTTACATATTTAATTTGTTACAAAGGAAGATGTATATACAAAATATACAGCTGGACGTGTATATTATTAGATATAGAAAATATAAAAAATGCTTCTTTTTTTAGAATATAACGTATAATATAATGAATCCTTATTTTTACCTCTATCGAATCGCGCCAAAAATTGTAATCCAATAAATAAAGGTTTCGCGGGCGAATATTGACTCTTTCATTCGTAGGGTCAATTCATGACACCTCTCAGAATAAATCAATTTTTTCTTGGTTCGTTCCGCCATCCCACCCAATGAATTATTAGGATTCTATTGAAAACGAATCCTATGCAGTCACAGGTTTCGTCGTTCCCAT